TTTCTTTAGTTTAGCAACCCTATCGTGAAAAGTCAAATAGGGTAAAGAAACCTTGTATTGATTGTTCTCTAAATGTAAGTTTTCTTCTGCCGACTGGAGAAAGGGAATAAATAAATCAATCAAATTCCGGGAGGCTTCATGAAGTGCTTCTTTAGGAGTTAAACCTCCATTTGTCCATATTTCTAGAAAAAGGATCTCTTGTTTTTCATTTCCATTTTCATAAGAATGAATACTATGATTCGCGTTTCGAACAGGCATGAATATAGCATCTATAGGATAACTTCCGTCTTGAAAGTTATTTGGTGTTTTTATATTATATCCTCGATTCCTTTCAATTTGTAATCCAATACAAAAATCAGTTGGTTCCGTTAGGTTAGCTATATGCTGCGTATTATCAACAATTTCCACAGAAGGTGGTAAGAGGATGTCTTGAGCAGTTACATATCCAGGACCTTTGACACAAATAAGCGCGTCACGAGTTCCATATAGATTACTTCTCAATACAATTTCTTTCAAATTCATTAAAATTTCATGTACTGATTCTTGAATACCTACTATGGTAGAATATTCATGCGGGATTTTCTCAGATTTTGCGCGTGTAATACATGTTCCTTCGATTTCTCCAAGCAAAGCTCTTCGCATCGCAATGCCTATTGTGTCGGCTTGACCTTTCATAAGTGGAGACAGAATAAAGCGTCCATAATAAAGACGCTTACTGTCTGCTCTTGATTCAACACATTTCCACTGTAGTGTCCGAGTAGATACTTTTAATTTCTCTCGAACCATAGTAATATTATTTGTCAGATTTTTGAGTCATTTATTTCTCTTGAAATCTCTTCAATGTTTATTTCTACACTCGCCTTTTTTTAGGGGGTCTGCAGCCATTATGTGGCATAGGGGTTACATCCCTTACGAAACTTAAAAGTATACCACTTCGACGAATAGCGCGTAATGCTGCATCTCTTCCGAGACCCGGACCTTTTATCATGACTTCTGCTCGTTGCATACCTTGATCTGTTACTGCTCGAATAGCATTTCCTGCTGCGGTTTGAGCAGCAAAAGGTGTCCCTCTTCTTGTACCCCTGAATCCACAAGTACCGGCGGAGGACCAAGAAATAACCCGACCCCGTACATCTGTAACTGTCACAATGGTGTTGTTGAAACTTGCTTGAACATGAATAACGCCCTTTGGTATTCGCCGTGCACTTTTACGTGAACCCCCACGTCCAGTCCTACGTGAACCGCTTCTTGGTATAGATTTTGCCATATTTTATCATTTCCAAAATATAAGTCAGAGATATATGGATATATCCATTTCATGTCAAAACGGATCTTTTATTTTGATTTGTTCATCGGTTCCTTTAGAGAGTCCCTTTTCGAAAGATTATCCTTGTCTTTGTTTATGTCTCGGGTTGGAACAAATTACTATAATGCGTCCCCTTCTACGGATCAGTCGGCATTTTTCACAAATTTTACGAATGGAGGCTCTTATTTTCATAATTGTTATTCCTTAACTGAATTTCGAATCTACTTTACTGATTGGAAGAAAATAAGTTTCTTGAAATTTTTGAACCGTGAATTGGATCCTCATGAAAGGAATCTTGAAAAACCGCCGAACCATTCGAATCTTTGTTGTGGGGTCTAGAAATTCTGCGCCCCCCCCCCCCCCGTTTGAATCATAACGACTTTCTTAAATTTTGATTCTATCTCCTGGTAGTATATGTATAAAAGAGTGTCGGATCCTTCCTGAAACAGAACTTAGAATCTGACTTCATTATTTAAACGAACCCCGAACATACCATTGTGAAGTGATTCAGTAATTAAACCTTCATGAATCCATTTTTCTTCTTTTATTCCAGACAAACCCTCCTTGAAGTATCAACTAATGTAGGAAGGCGTGATATTAGACAACTTGGCTTTTTATTCGTTTTTTTCACAAACAGGAAGTTACAGATACAATTCGGATAGCAGAAAATTTACCATATATAGCACAAAATTTCTCCGCCGATTCCTTCTAGCCGAGCTGCTCGGTCTGTCATTATACCCCGAGAAGTAGAGAGAATTACAATCCCCATCCCGTCTAAAATTCTGGGAATTCGTTGATAGTTAGAATAGATTCGGAGACCAGGTCGACTTATTCGTTTTAAATTTAAAAGAGTTCTATATGGTCCTTTCCTATTCCTTCTATGTCGTAGGGTTAAAACAAAAAAATATTTGTTATTTTCTACAAGTTTCCTTACGTTTTCGAGAAAACCCTCTTGTAAAAGTATTTTAACAATGTTTTGGGTCATGTTAGTAGATGCTATTCGAACCGTTCCCTTTCGATCCATGTCAGCATTTCGTATAGAAGTTATTATGTCAGCAATAGTGTCCTTACCCATGATAAACTAAAATTATTGTTGCTTCCGAATTTGGATATAATCAGCATGTTCTTTTTTTATAAAAATTATTAAAGAAAATTCTTAAAAGTATATGCGTGAGACATAATCTACTAAATCTACTAATTTATCTATTTTATTTAAATACTATCACTATCTCACGGTCTCATATTATAATACCTCAGGTGCTAATGAAACTATTTTAGTAAAATTTAACTGTCTCAATTCCCGGGCGATCGCGCCAAAAACTCGGGTTCCTTTTGGATTTCCTTCTTGATCAATGACAACTGCAGCATTGTCATCATATCGTATTATTATACCGTTATCTCGTTTGAGTTCTTTACAAGTACGTACAATTACAGCTCTGATCACTTCTGATCTTTCTAGAGGCGTATTTGGTACTGCTTCTTTTATCACAGCAACAATAACATCACCAATATGAGCATATCGGCGATTACTAGCTCCTATTATTCGAATACACATCAAATCTCGTGCCCCGCTATTGTCTGCTACATTCAAATGGGTTTGAGGTTGAATCATATCGTTTTTTTTTATCTGTTTTTTTAATGTAAAATAAAGCAAAGGACGAAGTAAAAAAAAAAAAAAAAAAGAAAGAAAACCCTGCAATTGTTTTTTTTATACACAAGACTTCTTTCCTTTGGTTCTACATTTCTATCCAGAAATAATGAATTGAGTTCTTATAGGCATTTTGGACGCCGCTATTGAAATAGCCCTTCGAGCTATATTTTCGGCTACTCCACCCATTTCATAAAGTATTCTACCCGGTTTAACAACAGCTATCCAATATTCTGGGGATCCTTTCCCTGAACCCATACGGGTTTCCGTGGGTCTTACTGTAACTGGTTTGTCTGGAAATATACGTACCCATATTTTTCCGCCACGGCGTACATTTCGTGTCATTGCTCGGCGCCCTGCTTCGATTTGTCTAGATGTAATCCAAGCGGGTTCAAGTGCTTGAAGAGCATATCTACCGAAACAAATATGATTACCTCGATAAGATATTCCTTTCATTCTTCCTCTATGTTGTTTACGAAATCTTGTTCTTTTTGGGTTATAGTTGATGGTTCTTTTTCAATTCCATCTCTACTACAGAACTGGACATGAGAGTTTCTTCTCATCCAGCTCCTCGCGAATGAAACGACTAAAACAGATTTTCTCAAGATATACATGTGTTTAATGAATAATATGCTGAATCATAGGATTCTTTGAAATTGCATCTAATTAATCAATTCGTTAATCTATTCGAAATTTGTTTAGCGTGTTTCGATATTATTTAATAAAACATGTATTCTATTTCTAGATAATGTCAATGTCTTTTTTTATAACGTTATCGTTATAAAAAAATCTTTCTTTTGTTTTTCCTTTTATCATATGGGATCGACAAAAATGTATCAATCTAATAAAAAAGAACTTTCGCGGGCGAATATTTACTCTTTCCATATCTATTTCAGATATAGGGTTAGTTCATGACCTCTCAAAATAAAAGAATAAAAGAGGAGGTACCTGGTTTGTTCCGCCATCCCACCCAATGAATCATTAAGATTCATTTTCAATAGAATCTTCTGCATTCACGGGTTATATCGTTCCCATTGCTTCTCGATTAATGGTTAGGTCTGAATTTTCCGGCGGAGTCCTTTTTTCTTAAGTCAATTTTCTCAGTCTTTATTGGCTCGAGGCTCTTGATTTTTTTGTTCTATAAGCGGATTCATCTAATTATGCATGAATCATTATTGAATTTATGCTTTATTACACTGCGTTTTATGAGATGACTCATCGACCTTACATATTGGAATCATATATCATTGATATTTCCGTTCTATCTTTCTCTCATCCTTCCACTTATCCGCATACTTTTTTTCTATTTTGCTTTCCGACTTAGAACTTCACAACTAATAATCCGATTGGTTTTTTTATCTTTATGCAAAAAAAGATTTCAGTTGCTACAACGATATGTCCAATATATTATATCTTTATCTTGACTGGTTCTTTGGATCCAGATAATGCGAAGCAATGAGTTGGTTATTAGTGCTATAGTTATTAGTTCATACTCTGGGACCTGGTCCGTTTTTTTGAATCCTAGCCCTAAAAAAACCAACGAGTCACACACTAAGCATAGCAATTATATAAAATGATCAATCGGATTTTTATTGAACCCTCTAGAATTGCAGAATTGCTTTTTTTTTTGTTTTGCTTGAACATAAAAAGAATAAAAGGGTTTTTCTTTTTTTGTCCATTACTGGGTATAATGTAAAAACACGTAAAGTCTTATTATTCTTCGTCTACAAATATCCAAATTTTGATTCCTAATACCCCGTATATAGTTCGAACTGTATAGGAACAATAATCGATTTTAGCTCCAATGGTTTGGAGAGGAACCCTACCTTCTCTGATCCATTCGACGCGTGCAATTTCTTTTCCGTCGATACGTCCCGCAATTTGTACTTGAATTCCTTTTGTATTCGCCAGCTCGGTTAATTCAATAGCTTTTTTCATTGCTTTGCGAAAAGAAACTCTATTCTTTAATTGGCCAGCTATAAATTCTGCAAGAATATTAGGGTGTCCATAAGGATTTGCAATTCGTGTAATAGCAATGTTTAGTTT